TTATGTTATTTCGTACTGTACAATTCTTTATTTTTGTGGGATCATTTTCCCATGAGAGAGGGAAATGAGAAGAATTATAAAATGGATTGCTAGCTATGTCTAGATCGAGGATAAATGGAAATTTTATTGATAAAACCTTTTCAATTGTAGCCAATATTTTATTGCAAATAATTCCGACAACTTCAGGAGAAAAGGAGGCATTTACCTATTACAGAGATGGTGTGATTTGATTCTTTTTTTATCTCTCGGTCTTACGAGAAAAACGCGTGATTCGGGAAAATTTTTGAAAAAAAAATCTATGCTTGTTGAAGGTGAAGTTTGGAAATAGAACAATTCCTTCTGTCGTGTATCCTCGATTAATGCAACCTCAGATGCTATGTTTCAATTTTTGATTCTAGTATTGAGCGAAAGGTTACACCTAGAGGTTATGTATTATAGGGCAATCCTACTCCACTAGTACCAACGGACAGCATAAAGGAAGAAGCACTACACCTAGGAATCAACAACACGAAAACCTTATTAGAAATTCCCCCTTTCCTTATTGGGCCCGGGGCTAGAAGAATGGTTGGGACAACAAACATCCATCTCGTTCGTACTTTGGATACCAATATAACCATCGAAGGTTGTTGAAGTGACTACTTCCTGGAAATTAGGAGGCGTTGAAAACAAAGAAATTGTTCGAGTTCTCATTTCTATCTAGTCCCAACACGCTTGATGTTAAGAAAATATATCTTGCAGGAAGGTTGGCTAGAGATTTCTTGTAAAAACACTAGCCCTGCTCAGTCCATAATGAGAATATTTTATCTTTTTTGATTTCATGTATTATTCTCCTTATGCACATAAGGGAGGAGCCGTATGAGATGAAAATCTCGTGTACGGTTCTGGAACGGAGATTCTTTTAATTGAATGGCGACCGTAACGGATGTCGGCTCAATCCGAAGGAAATTATGCGGAAGCTTTACAGAATTATTATGAAGCTATGCGACTAGAAATTGATCCCTATGATCGAAGTTATATACTCTATAATATAGGTCTTATCCATACAAGTAATGGAGAACATACGAAAGCTTTGGAATATTATTTTCGAGCACTAGAACGAAATCCATTCTTACCACAAGCCTTTAATAATATGGCCGTGATCTGCCATTACGTGCGACTATCTTCACTATAGAAGTAAAAAAAAAAGAAAAATAAAGGGCTTTCTACATATGCATCGTCTAAAACAACGATTTTTATCAGCTGTAGCAAAGAAACTTCATATTCATAATCATAAAAGTTGAAATATGAAGAAATAAATATACCTAGCTACTTTTTTCTATGGATAAAAAAAAAGAATCTAATTGGTAGAGGAAGCACCGTAAAGATCAATTAGCGAGGTTTGGGGCCGATACAATAATAACTGCGTACTTATGTCATGATGGTAGATATACTTATCTCATGATGTGAGCTAAAAATTAGTAATCCACTTATGTAATAGAGTCGATCCACTAAAGTCTTGAGCAGCGGTGTAGGATCAGATCCCAAAGATAGTAAGTCCTTTCTTTCTTACGAAGGAAAGTCTTTTTCAAAAATTCTATATAAATTTCTATACGAAACCGAGATAGTTACCTTTCAGAAAATTCTAATGATTAGAGGGAATTTTTTCTTCTGAAGGTGGGAAAAAAGAGAAAACGAAAGAAAACGGATTATTAATCCAAATTGAATCCAAATTTCAGTTTAAAACTCATGTAATGAACCTCTTTGGTTAACTCGAAAAATGGGATAGATCCATGAGAAAGCCCATTCGTTCGATATGATAACGGGACACCAAAAGAATTGATGAGCCGTATGAGGTAGGAAACTCTCAAGTACGGTTCGAAGGGAAGGAATTAATCTTCCTATTCCGACCGGGGAGAACAGGCCATTCGCCGGGGAGATTCTGAAATTGCGGAGGCTTGGTTTGATCAAGCGGCTGAGTATTGGAAACGGGCTATAGCGCTTACTCCTGGTAATTATATTGAAGCACATAATTGGTTGAAGATCACGAGGCGTTTCGAATAGAAGGGGCTATTTATTTAGTTTATTAATTCTCTTATTTAGTTTAGTCTATATCTATAATATATATTTGTTATAATTAATATTAAATTGTTTTTTGGCCGCACCAGTCATCAAATAAAAAAATGGATCCTTCCTTTGTTTTGTGGAAAGAGCCAATCAAAGAATTTCATTAGATCCCCTCTAAGCATTCTATTTCAGCTGATATTTCGTAAGGATAAAATAAGGGATAGAGTACAAAATAGACTTCTTTCTTTTTTTTTTCTTTATATTAGTTTTAATTGAAATTAGTTTTAAGAAAACTAATATAATAATATAAAGAAAAAAATGAAATATCTAAAATCTAAATTAACAACTAAATTATTAAAATTTATTTCAATATATACTGTGATGTTTGGCTGTTCTCGCGATTTGGAATAGATGAATTCATATCATCAGGTTGTACAAAAAGGCCGTTTTTGAATCA